GGGAATAGTTTAATAATTGATTGATATAAATTCTTCTTGGTTGAGACCACACAGAAAAATTACATTGCCAAAAAGAAATAAGGTAATATTTCCATTTATGCATCAGAAGAGAAGATGGTCCTTTTGAAGCCATAAGAATTTGTTTTTGATACCTAACATAATGCGGAAAAGGTTCTTTGAACAACCATAAGATAACCTCAAAATCTTTGGTAAAAACTTTGACTAGATATCTTACTTTTCCGTAGAAATGGATTCGTTCAAGAAGGGCTCCAAAAGATGTTGATCGTAAATAAGAGGATTGGTTACGAAGATAAACAAAAAGGGATTCGTATTCCCATACATGGAAATTATATAGGAAAAAAAAGAATCTTTGATTCCCTTTTTTCAAAGAGGAAATGAATTCTTTTGGAGTAATAAGACTATTCCAATTCCGATACTCATAAAGAAAGAATCGTAATAAATGCAAAGAGGAGGCATCTTTCAACCAGTAACGAAGAGTTTGAACCAAGATTTCCAGATGGACGGGGTAGGGTATTAATATATCTAACACATAATTTAGATGTAAGAGTTTGTCCTCTAAAAAAGGAAATATTGAATGAATTGATCGCAAATTTTGAGATTTTACTATTTTTTTTCCCTCTAAGGAAGATATTAATAGTAGGAAAAATGGAATTTCCACAATGACTGCAAACCCTTCTCTTATCATTTGCGAATACAAATTCTTTTTGTGTTTGTACCCAAAAATTTCATTTTGGTTTGAATCATTAACAGAAAGAGTCAAATGATTCTGTTGATACATTCGAGTAATTAAACGTTTTACAATTAGTAAACTGTATTTCTTGTCACTCGTATTTTCCAATAAAATGGATTTATTGAAACCATGATCATATGCAAATGTATAAATATATTCTTGAAAGATAAGTGGATAGATAAAGTGATATTGCCACGACCTATCTAGTTCTATATGTCTTTGGAATTCTTCCATTTCAATTTAGACCGAAAACAAAAGTAAAAATAGAGGGTTTCTTGAGTTATCAAATGATACATAGTGCGATACAGTCAAAACAAAGTATTTTCTAAAAAAAAAATGAATACCTCGGAGACGAGTAAATTCATCAACAGATTCTCTATTTTTTCCATCTAATTGGGTTTTCTTTTTTTATCTTATAATTAGAAAATAATAAGATGGTTAGAAATCCTTTATTTTTTCAACTCAATCGCTCTTTTGATTTTGGAAAAAATTTATCAATCTACTCTTTCTTCTACACATTCATCTCCAGCCCCTTATAGAGAATGGATAATCAAATACTTAGGATTCACTATAAAAAACAAAGTATCCCCTCGTGGGAGAATCCTTTCCCGCATCAGGCACTAATTTTTTTTAACGTCGAATTAGATCGGGAAATCATTCAAATTATGAAGATAAACTCGTTGTTCTTTCTTTCCCCAGAATTTGAACCATTAGGGTTCGATCCATTTATTCAACTGACCCAACTTTGAATTCATTTCGTTTCCTTCCAAAAATTGAAATAAAATTTTGGTCCAATTTTCAATTTTAAGAAGAATAAACTCTGAATTTTATATTGATACGACATGCTCTTTTTTCCATTCATTTCCTTTCAGGATCAGTCGTGGTCTTATAAACTCTACCGATGATGTAGACGAATTTCTTGCTTCATCAAAATATGTAAAAGATTCTAGTCGCACTTAAAAGCCGAGTACTCTACCGTTGAGTTAGCAACCCGAAAAATACATATGTTAGGCAGATACAATCAAGATAAAAAAGAATGGATTGGAATCAAAACTTTGAATGAGCAAAAAATACAAAAAATATTTTCTAATTGATTCCGAACATAAAAGCAAACAGATCTGATGACAATACAAAAAAAAGGCTTTGATAAAATACATTTTGAGACCCAAAATTCTCTCTTTTTTGGATACAAATTCTGTATGGGAAAAAAAGGTTGAACAAATCTTTGAATAAAAACCCTATTTTTGGGGTGGAAGAAAGAGAAAAACTCTTTTTTTTATTTCAAAATTGAATTATATTTGTTCAATATGCTCTTGTCAATATTAATAATATGATATGAATTTTATGAATAAAAAAGAATATTCAAAAAGAAATTCAAATTTTTTTGAATTTCTTTTTGAATATTCTAGGTAATTTCTTATAATAATTTAAAAATAAATAAGATTTTCTTTAAATAGAATTTGTTTCTTTTTAATTATTATAAATAGCAATACAATTTTATATATACAATATAGCTTTTGAAATCAAAGTAGAAAGGGTGAAATATAGAATATAGAATCAAATTTTTGTGTTGGATTAGCACTACATAAAAAAATATACAGGAATAGAAAGGGAAGAAAAAAAGGTGCTACCAATTTATAGCTGCATTCTCGTTTTTTTTTATTAATTGAATTTCGATTGAACTTCGTTTGATTAAATCGAATTTATTTAAAAACCTCTGCCTTCTTTAAAATATCATATACAGTTTCTGTAGGTTGAGCACCTTTTTCAAGAAAATCTAGAATAGCAGGAACATTTAAATATGTTTGATTTTTTATCGGATCATAAAAACCTACTTTCTGCAAATCTCTTCCCTCTCTTCGGGATCGAACATCAATTGCAACGATTCGATAGACGGCTCATTGGGATAGATTAGATCAACAAAACCCCCCCAAGAACTGTACGTGAGACTTTCATCTCGCACAGCTCGAGAAAAATGATTCAAAATTAGGTATATATTCTATTGTAATGACCAATCAAATTCATAAAATTCTCAAATGAACTAGAATAAGAATTAAGTCCTTTTCATTTCGTTATTTCCCCCAAAAAATCATTTGTATACTCATAACTCAAGTTGAATAATTCTGAAATAGATTCAAAAAATCCTTTGGCATTTCATTTTTTGAGAAGTCTCAAATATCCTTTTGTCTCATTTAGAATTGATTTTTTTTAATTTGGTATTCGGATCCAAATTCAATTGTTGCGACAATTAACAATTAAAAGGGTATTTCCTTGTTCCGGAAATCTTTATCTTTTTTTTAATCATTGGGTTTAGACATTACTTCGTTGATTTGAAATCCTTTCAAAAATGGCAGCAACATGCCATTATTGTTTGTTATTTATTTTTATCAAAGAATCCCAGAACGTCAGATTCCCCACGATATATATATATATAATTTCTATTCTATCGAAAAGTTTTTATCAACTCCAAAACAAGATTTTCTTTTGAGAGTTGAAACTTGTTTGTTTTATTTGGATCCCCTTTCAATTTATCTGTCAAAGATATATTTACGAAGTTGTTGCAACTTATTAATTGACACTAACCCTAGACCCTTCTCCCCTGAAAAATAGCTCACTACTTTACTACTCGAGCTCCATCATGTATTATATTCCATGACACCCCAACAAAAAATGCAATGCAAGTTCGAGTGGAACAGAATAAAGGATGTCGAGTCAAGAGCATCCTTTATTAGAGAATGGCGGATATAAGAATCCACAACAGATCATGTCCTTCAAGTCGCACGTTGCTTTCTACCACATCGTTTCAAACGAAGTTTTACCATAACATTCCTCAAATTTGGAACCGGTAAGCGGTTGATTCAATTATGGAATAATGAATAGTCATTGGTTGAGTTAGGACATTTAATACCCAGATATGGAAAATATCTTAAATTATTATTATAAATTATTATATTAATTATATTATTAGTAATGTGAATTTTTTTAAATTACAATAAAAGCGACATTTCTAAGAAAAAATCCATGTTTCTTTTTTATTTTGAGCTATTAATTTTAATTGAATAAGAAATTCAATTGTAAAAATTCAATTCATTTTCCGGGATGAATAAAAAAATAACGAACTTGCTTACTATATTATATAGTAATATAGAGGGGATGCATATATCATATATGATTGATTAAAGATACACCCTCCTTTATTTGGAATTTTAATTCCTGTCATTTATAACCGTATAAAGAAATTCAGTTGGATCTTTTTACTATTTAATCACTTACCCTCCTTTCTTTTTTATTTAAGGAAATGTGAAAAAAAATAAGATTTACTTAAAATGATTAGTCAGAAACGTAAAATTCGATCCAATATGAAACTTTAAAAACAGAAAAACGCAATTTGAAATTCCGTATATTCTGGGACGGAAGGATTCGAACCTCCGAATAGCGGGACCAAAACCCGATGCCTTACCACTTGGCCACGCCCCACCTAAATTTCTATTCGATACTAATACACACTAATATTGTTATTCCTTGTTCGTCAATTTCAGCCCAACTATTTAAAACGATTTGATTGTTAGTATTTTGGCACGTGTAGATATAGAATTCCAATGAATTTATTGATCATTACCTATAATTCGATTAAGATATTGTATGAAAGTAGAATTTCTTCTATTCTCAATAGAGAATAGAGGGTTTTTTGATTGAGTAAGTAAGATCAAAAAAAAGAAGCATTTTTTCTTCATTTGTTCTTTCTCTTAATAACTCACTCAAAATGCAATAAAAAAAAGTGTCTGTTATGCTTAATATCTTTAGTTTGATCTGTCTTAATTCTGCCCTTTATTCGAGTAGTTTTTTCGTCGCCAAATTACCAGAGGCCTACGCTTTTTTGAGTCCAATCGTAGATTTTATGCCAGTGATACCTTTACTCTTTTTTCTCTTAGCCTTTGTTTGGCAAGCTGTTGTAAGTTTTCGATGAGATCTCTCATCTTGTCCTAGAAAAATGAATTAGGTTTTTCGAGAAAAAAGATTCTAATGCTAAAAAATTGATAAAATCAGCCAAGGCTTACAGTATAAATCTTTGATTCAAACATTCCAATTTTTGAATAGACACAATTCCTATCCCCCCATTCCTTTTCCGATTATCACTTTTTTTCGTAAATAAAAAACCTTATTTTTATCTTCCATAATATCAACGAATGGGTATAATAAAATTATTGATATATAATAATAGAAAAAAACCTTCATTTTTTATTTATTTTTTATTACAAGAATTTTTTTCGATTTTTAAAAAGTACTTCGGGTTTAGAGGTCAAATCAAATTATAGGATTAGGTGGTATAAAAATAGAAAATCTATTCTCTTAAAAAAAAAAGGATCTTGGAGATTGTGTAATGCTTACTCTCAAACTCTTTGTTTACACAGTAGTAATATTCTTCGTTTCTCTCTTCATTTTCGGATTCCTATCTAATGATCCAGGACGTAATCCTGGACGCGAAGAATAAAGAATAAAAAGGGGTTTTTTATCTACTTTCACTTTTTTCTAATTCTATAATTATAGATAGAATTCTAGAATCTAGAAGAAATCCATTTTCTAATTCTAACTAATTAGAATAATATTTGTAATTTAAATTTAGTTAGATTTTGAATTGAAAAAATTCAAAAGGATAAATAAAAAAAAAACAGAAAGAGTAAGATTCATCTATCAATGGAAACGGAAAGAGAGGGATTCGAACCCTCGGTACAAATGACTCGTACAACGGATTAGCAATCCGACGCTTTCGTCCACTCAGCCATCTCTCCCCATTGAAAATAAAATAGGAATAGTCAAAAAAATTTTAACAAATTATTACATATAGCAAGTTCTAATAAACTCGAATTAATTAAACGAAAATAAGAAATTAAATAAAAAAATTAGTAAAGATAATTTATATAACAATAATATATATATATATAATATACAAGTTGTATTGTGTAATATATATGGACAAATTCCAGTTGAAATTCCAATCAGTCCGATAAAAGTTCGAAGGATTCGATAAAAAATTCGATTTCAAATCGAATAGAATATATTAATATAAGATATATAATATATAATAAATGAAAATTAATCTATAATTTGCGAATATTAATATAGAATAGAATATTAAAATATAGTAAAGAACAGAGAAAAAGAAATGCTTCATCGCCTGAAAGGGCCTTTTCTTATTCCCACGGCCTGGCCTGATCAGTACTTTGCCAGGCCTTTAATGGATTCATAGAATCAAAAAAAAGATTTAGTGTCTTTTGATAATGATAGAAAAATGTTTGTTATTGAAGCAAAAGGACAATAATAAAAAGGACTTATTCTATTCTTTATTCTCTAGATATAGAACCAACATACCATTTCTTATTATCTTTTCTTCTCCATCCATTTATTCTATCTATTCTTCCCTTTTTTTTTCAGCACAAAGTTTTTTTATATGTTATAGCTTTCGTAGTTTTCTTGAACCGTACCTATAAAAAAAAGTATAATTTCTTCACAAAAAAATAGAGAACTTTTTTTTTAGTTATTTAATTATCTTTGTCTTTTCATAATCTCATTTAATTTAATCCTCCTACAAAAAATGTCAATACTCTAAATTTCAGGATTCTTTTATAATCCTATCTTTATTACCTCCAATTTAAGTATTCGACAAAAATTTCATTTCGATACAATAATCCAACTGTAGCGGGTATAGTTTAGTGGTAAAAGTGTGATTCGTTCTATTAACCCTTTAATAGTTAAGGGTTCTACCGGTTTGATTACTATTCCGATCAAAAACTCTATTTCTTAAAAGGGCTTAATCCTTTCCCTCTCAATAAAAAATTAGAGGAAAATTATACATTCTCGTTATTTGTATCCAAAACTTCAATAAAAGTGGAATTTTTGGATTCTGAAATTTACGAAACATAATTTTTTTTTAATTGGATCAATACTTCCAATTGAATGAGTATAAGTAAGAGATCTATGGATGAAAATAGAAAAAAGGTTTCTAATCGTAACTAAATCTTCTATTTTTTTTTTAGAGAGAAGCAAAATAGCTATTAAATGATGACTTTAGTTTACTAAAGGCTTCAATCACCATCTTTCTTTGTGGTTGTTTTATTTTAGCTCGGTGGAAACAAAAAATTTTCCTTAGGATTCTCTCAAATAGAAATAGAGAACGAAGTAACTAGAAAGATTATTCAAATTGCCTTTTCTAGAAGGATCATCTAAAAAGTAAGTTGTTTTGAATTGAATGCATTCATATAAAAAACTGACATAGATGGTATGGGTGAAATTCTATTTTGTAATTTCGTTCCCACTTTCTCTGGGAATTTGTCCTTTTTCCATAAAGGAGCCGAATGAAACCAAAGTTTCATGTTCGGTTTTGAATTAGAGACGTTAAAAATAAGAAAACAACGTCGACTATAACCCCTAGCCTTCCAAGCTAACGATGCGGGTTCGATTCCCGCTACCCGCTCTATTCTGTATTAATTAATACATTATTATTATTGAGTTGAATACAAAAAAAATTGTCTCATCTAACATCACATAGAAGCTGATTCTTTTTTTGAAAAAAAAAATACAATAAGTTAAGTATAAGTAAAGGAAACAATGAGAAAAATCGGAATGAAAAGCGTCCATAGTCTAATGGATAGGACATAGGTCTTCTAAACCTTTGGTATAGGTTCAAATCCTATTGGACGCAATTTATTTCCATATATTTTTTTAAATATCCATGTGAAAAAAAGAAAGAC